ATATTTATTCTATAATAAAAAAGGGTAGATTCCATTAGAAGAGCTATCAAATCTAGGATATAAGCGGGTAGCGGGAATCGAACCCGCATCGTTAGCTTGGAAGGCTAAGGGTTATAGTCGACGTTCATTCATCATTTTGTTTGAACGTCTCTAATTCAAAACTGAACGTGAAACTTTTGTCTCATTCAGCTCCTTTACAGAAGAATTTAAGAGATGGAATCCATACAAAAAAATGATCCATAACATCTATGTTAGCCTTTCGGTATTAATACATTTAATACAGCTTGCTTTTTAGATGATCCCTATAGAATAGAACAATATGTTTTTTTTCTAGTTATTTCGTTCTCTATTTCTATTTGAGAGAATCTTTAGGAAAAGATTAAAATTTCCGTCGAGCTAAAAAAATAGGTAGATTTTTTTAGTAAACTAGAAAAATCGTTTAATAGCTATTTTGCTTCAATCTCTCCTATACAAAACAAATAATAAAAAAATGGAAGATTTAGTTACGATTGGAAACGCATTTTTTATATCTTTTTCCCTGGATCCTTTACTCATATTAAATTTGGATTCTTTATCCAATTCCAAAAACTTATGTTTCATAATTTTAGAATCAATTCTAAATCTAATCTAATCTAAATTGTATACAAATTACGATAATGTATAGTATTCCTCGAATCGTTCGTTGAGAGGGATAAAGGATTAAATTAAAGTCCTTTAAGTAAGAAATAAAGTTTTTGATCGTGATATGAATCACGCAAGGGATCCCTTAACTATTAAGGGATCCATAGAACGAATCGCACTTTTACCACTAAACTATACCCGCTACAATACCATTATTGTATATAAAAGGATCTTTTGTCGAACAAGGGAATCGGTCATAATTATGAAATCGGCAAAATTTTATGAAAATTAAAGTGTTGACATATTTCATAAGAGGCCCCCTAATGAAATTAAGAAAAGGGGGCTAATCTCTTTTTTGGATTTTGTTTTTTTTTGAAGGTATTTTGAGGGATACATCTCCACAAAAGTACTTAATTTAAATTTAATTCATAACACAAAAATGCATTGTGCAAAAATCCATAGTTCCATTCCTTTTTTTAGATAGGTTCCCCGAAAACAAAAGAAGAGGTAATAAAAAATGACTTTTTGATCTTATATTATTCGGGTTCTATATCATAACAATCAAAAAGTCATTTTTATTTATGTTTGATCATGTTTAAATTAAACACAAGTTTTTTTTTTCAAATCAAATACATTCAATTCAAATAAATCATTGTTATCTAGGATTCATGGGAAAAAAAAAAAGAGCCATGCCAGTCCCTAGCTGGGCTCTTGTTCTGGTTGTGTAAAAAAACAAACTACAAAAAAAATGAAATAAATATTTATATAATATAATAATGAATATAAAAAAAATAGAAGAAAATATCTTAAATTCAATAAGATATAAAGAAAGAAGCTTTTTTCCAAACCCTACTTTTTGTTCTTTTTGTTTATGCGATGTAACATAATAATTCAATTTTTTTAATTGGGGAGAGATGGCTGAGTGGACTAAAGCGTCGGATTGCTAATCCGTTGTACGAATTTTTGTACCGAGGGTTCGAATCCCTCTCTTTCCGTTTCCGTTGATTGATGATTTGGCATTTTTTTCTTTTGAACTTAGGGAGCTTCTTTTTTTTTTGTTTTCCTTCCTTGTTTATTTAATCTTTTTACTAGTTAAAGATCTAAAATAGATAGAAAAACAAAAAAAGATTTTCTTATTCTTCACGTCCCGGATTACGTCCTGGATCATTAGATAAGAATCCGAAGATGAAAAGAGAAACAAAGAAAATCACTATCGTGTAAACAAATAGTTTTAGAGTAAGCATTACAAAATCTCCAAGATAATTAAAAAAAACGACAGAGAAAGAGAATAGATTCTCTTCTATTTCACATTATGTTTCCTTTGATACTATGATACTAAGTTTCTAAGAAATAAAGTGATTTCGAGGAAATCAAAAAAAAAATTAAAAATTGATTTCTTAATGGAAAAAACGGAAATGATGAGATGGTCCGGATTTTTCTTGTCTATCAAAAAATTGCATGAATCAAAGATTCACACTGTAAGACTTATCTGATCTTCAAAAATGTTAAAACTAATTTTTTTTTTCGAATAATTTTTGAATTTATTTAGAACATTATTCAAATGAAAGATCTCACCGAAAACTTACAGCAGCTTGCCAAACAAAAGCTAAAAGAAAAAAGAATAGGGGTATTACTGGCATAATATCTACAATTGGATTCAAAAAAGCGTAAGCTTCAGGTAATTTCGCCAAGAAAAAACTACCTGAATAAAGGGCAGAGTTAATATAAATACAGACCAAGCTAAAGATATTAAGCATAACAAAAATGTTGTTCTTTAAGAAAAATGAATTGTATTTTTGCTTTTTTTGAATTCTAATTTTTTTATTGTATTTTATTATATATTATATTATTATATATATGATATATTTTATGATTTTAGTATAATTTTTTTATTATACTTTTACATTCAGAATGCAATATTAAAGAAAAAATATAAAGAATTATAAAGAAATATAGTTATAAAGAATAATAATAAGATAGAAAATAATTAAAAAAAGGGATAATAATATAATAATAGAAATAATTCAAATATGGAATTCAGCTTTATTATTATTATCATTTTTATGAATGAATAGTCATAAATGGGTAATAAAATGGAAAAAATGAATCAAATAAAATCACACTTTCATACAATATCTTAATTGAATTCTACGTAATGATCAATAAATTCCGTTTAATTTGATATCTATGCATATCAAAATCCTAGCAACAAATTATCCGATAAGAGAATAAGTGGAATTGACAAACAACCTATAATAGTATATATTATAATAGTATATATTAGTGTCAAATCTAATATGGGGCGTGGCCAAGTGGTAAGGCACCGGGTTTTGGTCCCGTTATTCGAAGGTTCGAATCCTTCCGTCCCAGATCCTATTTATTCACGTTCTTTTTTTAATCATCCGTCTATAATCTAAATTGAGTAGTTTATGAATATGGAGATGTAGATTCATACTCGTTAGTATTATTCATTATTAATCCTAGTGATTGGATTTATATACGTATTATATACCTATACCTATTCTATTCGATTTAATCGAATTTTTTTATTGCATTGATAATAAATAAATGACTATCGAAGTTGAACATGAAAAAGAAAAGATGTATATGATTTTTCATCAAATGACTATTCTATTTTCATGTAAATAGAGGAGAAAAGTTCTATGGAAAAACAGTGGTTCAATTCAATACTCTTTAATAGAGAGTTAGAATACAGGTGTGGTTTAAGTAAATCACTAGATGGTTTTGGTCCTATTGAAAATACCGGTGTAAGTGAAGACCTCCCAATCTTAACTGATGGTGTTAGGAACATACGGAATTTCATACCGGATAAAAAAACTTTTTTAGTTAAGGTTACGGATAGTAAAGGGGAGATATTTTCTATAGATTTTTCTATTGAAAATCACATTTTGGAGATTGACAATGATCAGTCTTTTCTAACTGAACCGGAACCAGAAAGTTTTTTCTCTAGTTATAATAATTCTAGCTGTTTGAAGAATGACTCGAAGAATAATGATGATGATTACATGGATGATACTAAATCTAATTGGAATAATAACATTAATAGTTACATTGAAAGTTATCTCCGTTCTCGAATATGTATTGAGAGTTCCATTTTAGATGATAGTGACGAATACAATGACAGTGAGTTTAATAGTTACGTTTGTTCTACGGTCAGAAATAGTGGTGAAAGCAAGAGCACTAGTCTAATAACTAGCACGAATGATAGTGATTTTACAAAAAGGGAAAGTGATTATGATTATGATCCCATAAGTGATTATGATTCCGAAAAAGATATAGGTCCACCGGACCCATATGCGCATTTATGGGTTCTGTGCGATTTTGAAGGTTGTTATAAATTAAATTATAAGAAATATTTCTTAAAACGCTTTAATATTTGTGAATTCTGTGAAGCTCATTTGAAAATGAGCTGTTCAGATCGAATTCAAGTTTTGATTGATCCGGGTACTTGGAATCCTATGGATGAAGACATGGTCTCTCTGGATCCCATTGGATGGGATTCTATGGATAGACAAAAAATGAATTCTATGATTAAAGCCATAGAGGCTTCTCTGGATGAAGACATAGACGCTTCTGTGGATGAAGAGGATGAAGAGATAGACGCTTCTGTGGATGAAGACATAGACGCTTCTGTGGATGAAGAGGATGAAGACATAGTCTCTTCTCTGGATGAAGACATAGACGCTTCTGTGGATAAAGAAAAAAAAATGGATAAAGAAAAACTAATTTCTATGATTGAAGCCATAAACGCTTCTATCGATGAATTAGAAGCCGCTCAAGCCGCCTCTCGAGTCTCTCCGGATCCTCTTGAATGGGATTGGGAAGAGGACCCTTATCTAAATCGTCTTCCTGCTTATGAAGAAAACACAGGATTAAAGGAAGCTGTTCAAACAGGCACAGGTCAACTAAACGGTATTCCTGTAGCAATTGCTATTATGGAGTTTGACTATATGGGGGGTAGTATGGGATCTGTAGTGGGTGAAAAAATAACCCGGTTGATCGAATATGCTACCAATCAACGTTTGCCTCTTATTATAATATGTGCATCCGGAGGAGCACGTATGCAAGAAGGAAGTTTTAGCTTAATGCAAATGGCTAAAATCTCGTCTGCTTTATATAATTATCAAATCAATCAAAAGTTATTCTACGTACCGATACTTACATCTCCGACTACTGGTGGGGTAACAGCTAGTTTTGGCATGTTAGGGGATGTCATTATTGCTGAACCAAATGCTTACATTGCATTTGCGGGGAAAAGGGTAATTGAACAAACGTTGAATATCGAAGTGCCCGAAGGTTCACAATCAGCCGAATTGTTGTTCTACTCGGGCTTAGTGGATTCAATCGTACCACGTCATCTTTTAAAGGAGGTTTTAACTGAGTTATTTAAGTTCCATGGTTTCTTTCCTTTGACTCAAAATGAAAAGTAAAGCAGACCCTAAAATTCTTTTTTTTTTACGAAATTAGACAAGAGAAACATTATGTCCCTTTTCTTGTAGAAATAGAGGGAGAAATTCATCCAATGATTTAGGTCTACATTCCTTACTATATTAATTAATACTATATTAATTAATAAGATATTTATTATTCTATTATAAATAGAATATATTTTGTCCTTTTGATTCTTAATAAATCTTATTGATTTTTTCTTTGATTTTTTATTTATTATATTCTATAACTTATTATGTATACCCAATATATAGAGTATAATATATATATTCATTTGGCTATACTTAGTCTAATTTTTAAAATAAACTTAGTATAAGTATAAGTCTATATGAATTCATTCTAGTGATTATAGACTATCTTTAATATCTTTATTACAATATAAGAATAATCAAAATATAAAATTCATATAACAAAAATATTAATCTAATAATCAACAAAAAAGAACAGGTACAAATATAAAATTGAGGTACCCATTTTATGACAAACTTACCTTCCGTTTTTGTTCCTTTAGTGGGCCTAGTATTTCCGGCAATTGCAATGGCTTCTTTATTTCTTTATGTTCAAAAAAACAAGATTTTTTAGATACGGGCAGTATAGGGATAAGTCTCATATATTTTTTTAGATAAAGTCAAATTTATTTGCTTGGATTTGTTATTCTGCTCCATTTTTTAATAACTCTTGCATATCCATAAAAAAAAACAAAAGAAAAAGAAAATACTAATATCATATCAGCCTTAATAAGATTAGGAGGCTTTAATCTAACAATCAACAAAAAAGAACAGGTACAAATATAAAATCGAGGTACCCCTTAATTATGATTATGGTAGATGTTTTTTTGCCTTTCGTGGCACTAGTATTAATTGTAACGGCTAGTGTATTGGTTCATGTTCAACAACACATTTTTCGGGGGGTCAAGACACCTTATGCGTAGCTTCCAAGGACAAGAACACACATGGATTTACACCATACCCGGGGCCCGAAAACCAATCAATTTCTTCTGGGCTTCTTTCACTCTTTTAGGTTCATTAGGGGTTTTATTTATTTCAGCTTCGAGTTATTATGGTAGTAATTTTTTCAATTCGTCCGAATCTGTAGTTCCTTTTTTGCCACAGGGGGCCACACTCACTTTCTATGGAATCGCGGGTCTGTTTGTAAGTTTTCATTGGTGGATTCTAATTTTTTGGAATGTGGGTAGTGGTTATAATCTTTACGATAACAAAATTGGAATGGTGTGGCTTTGTCGTTACGGATTTCCTGGAGAAAATCGTTCTATTCTTTCCCAAGTTCGTGTGGAAGATATTTTGGCCCTTCAATTTTACGCTAACCCCGAACCTCGTAAGAGTGTCCTTTATATGTACACCAGAGAACAGGGGGCCATTCCCTTGACCCCTCTTGATGATTATTATGAGAGGACTCCACGCACCAGCGTTTTCGAAACAGCTTCGGACTTGGCCGCATTCTTGGATGTACAATTGGAAATAATTGTATAAAAAAAATGGATAGTTTTTGAAACAATATTTTTCTTCTTCATTCGAATTGGCAGTGGATTCTTTTATATTATTTTTTTTTTTTCAAAATTAAAAAAGGAAAGAACTAACTTCCGAATTACAAATAATTACAAATAAAAAACGAGAATAGATTATTCATTTCTATGAATAAATTAGAAAAGGATATTTATAGGTTCTATTACTTAGAATAGAACTTATGCTTGATAGAAAGATTATTATCATATATAGTTGACAAATAAGATGAGGCTGAGTTCATTAAAGACGAAAAATGGCAAAAAAGAAATCATTCATTCCCCTTCTATGTCTTACATTCATAGTCTTTTTGCCCTGGTGCATCTCTTTTACATTAAAAAAAAGTCTCGAATCTTGGGTTACTAATTGGTGGAATACTAAACAATCCGAAATTTTCTTGAATGATATTCAAGAAAAAAGTATTTTAAAGAAATTCATAGAGTTCGAGGAACTGTTCCTATTGGATGAAATGCTAAAGGAATACCCAAAAACACATTTACAAAATCTTCATGTCGGAGTCTACAACGAAACCATCCAATTGATCAAGACGCACAACCAAGATTGTATCCATACGATTTTTAACTTCTCGACAAATATAATTTGTTTCCTTATTCTAAGTGGTTATTCTATTCTGGGTAATCAACAACTCATTATTCTTAACTCATGGGTTCAAGAATTTCTATATAACTTAAGTGACACAATAAAAGCTTTTTCTATTCTTTTATTAACTGATTTATGTATAGGATTCCATTCGACTCATGGTTGGGAACTAATGATTGGTTCTCTCTATAAAGATTTTGGATTTACTCAGAATGATCAGATTATATCGGGTCTTGTTTCGACTTTTCCAGTCATTTTAGATACAATTTTAAAATACTGGATTTTCCAT